GATAAAAAAATACGAGATTGTATCAAAAATTATATACAAAAAAATATAAGAGTATCCTCTGGTATTGAAGGAATTGGACGGATAAAGATTCAAAAAAGAATCGATCTGATTCACGTTATAATTTATATGGGATTTCCAAAGTTATTAATGGAAGATAAGCCTCGAAGAATCGAAGAATTACAGACGAATATGCAAAAAAAACTGAATTGTGTGAACCGAAAACTTAATATTGCTATTACAAGAATTGCAAATGCTTATAAACACCCTAATATTCTTGCAGAATTTATAGCCGAACAATTAAAGAATAGAGTTTCGTTTCGTAAAGCAATGAAAAAAGCTATTGAATTAACTGAACAAGCAGGTACAAAAGGAGTTCAAGTACAAATTGCAGGACGTATCGACGGAAAAGAAATTGCACGTGTCGAATGGATAAGAGAAGGTAGGGTTCCCCTACAAACCATTCTAGCTAAAATTGATTATTGTTCCTATACAGTTCGAACTATTTATGGGATATTAGGGATCAAAGTTTGGATATTTCTAAACAAAGAATAACAAACTTTTTCTTATCTTTAACATTTCTTAACATTTCATGTTTCTATAAAACAAAAAATTACAAATTATTCCATTTTTTTTGGAAAAAAAATGATAAATTTTATAAGATTAAATTGAATAAAAAATTCAATTAATAATTTAATATTGATGCTATGCTTAGTGTGCGACTCGTTAGTTTTTTAGAGTGGTTAAAAAAAAAAAAAAAAAAAAAGAAACCGACTCGTAGTATTAATTACGTAGTATGAATTAATTAAAAAAAAACTAATAACCAACTCATCGCTTCGGATTATCTAGATCTAAAGAACTAGTCAAAACAAAAAATCTAAATAAAGATATGATATATTGGTGATATAATTATAGCAACTCAAATATTGTATAAATAAAAAAGGTATAAAAAAAGAAAGAAAAATGAATCTGTCTGATTATGAGTTGTAAAGCAATAAGAATATACAGATAAATGAAGGGGTGAAAGAAAGAGAGAAAAAATATATGATATAGAATTCTAATATGTAAAGGTCTATGGGTCATCTCATAAAAGGTAGTGTAATAAAGCATCAATATGAATTAATCCATATATAAATGAATATATTCTTAACACAAACCAATCAAGAGCTCTGAATCAATAAAAACTGAGAAAGTTGATTCAAGAAAAAGGAAAATAAATCGTATTTAAATAAAATCTTATTATTATTAGGGAATTAGAGAGGCTCCATTGTAGAATTCAGACCTAACCATTAATCGAGAAGCGATGGGAACGACGAAACCTGCGAATATCTAAGATTTTTTTTAAACAAATCTTAATTATTTATTAGGTGGGATGGCGGAACAAACCAAAAAGGAATCCATTTATTTTAGAAGAGTTGTGTCCTACATTACATCTGAATTTGATAATAAAGAGTAAATATTCGCCCGCGAAAATTTTATTGAAATTTTTTGATTTTTGCCAACCCGACTGATATGATAATAAAAGAAAAAAAAATATTCGTTAGAACCTTATAAGATAACAAAACAACATTATCTAATCTAGGTATATACAGATAGCAAAAATTGTCTATAACTATAAGAATACATATTTAGTTATCTATCAAAACAAGATATACAAATTTCTAATAGACCAATAGATTCTATGAAATCTCATAAAATCCCGCGATTCTATTATTCATTAAACATATGTATCTTAGTGTATATTATTCGGTTAAATCGATTTATATATATTTGAATCGCTTCATTCGCGAGGAGCCGTATGAGATGAAAAATCTCATGTACGGTTCTGTAATAGAGATGGAATTGATAAACAACCATCAACTATAACCCCAAAAGAACCAGATTTCGTAAACAACATAGAGGAAGAATGAAAGGAATATCCTATCGGGGTAATCATATTTGCTTCGGAAGATATGCGCTTCAAGCACTTGAGCCCGCTTGGATCACATCTAGACAAATAGAAGCAGGACGGCGAGCAATGTCACGAAATGTCCGCCGAGGTGGACAAATATGGGTCCGCATATTTCCAGACAAACCGGTTACAGTAAGACCTACCGAAACGCGTATGGGTTCGGGAAAAGGATCTCCCGAATATTGGGTAGCTGTCGTTAAACCTGGGAAAATACTTTATGAGATGGGCGGGGTCTCAGAAAATATAGCCAGAAAGGCTATTTCAATAGCAGCCTCCAAAATGCCTATACGAACTCAATTCATTATTTCGGGATAATAATTAGAACCAAAGGAAAGAGGTCTTTAGGATGAAAACAAAAAAATGCAATTGTGGGTTCTTTATTTTTGAACACAGAATATTTTTTTTACTTCCATTTTTGGACTGAAAGAACAAAAAAATGATATGATTCAACCTCAAACCTATTTGAATGTAGCTGATAACAGTGGAGCCCGCAAATTGATGTGTATTCGAATCCTAGGAGCTAGTAATCGACGATATGCTTATATTGGTGAC